TATTCCCTTGTTTCCTACTTGTTAGAATCGAATCGATTGAATTATTGTTCAGATTGAAAGGAATCAAGATTGATAAGGAGTTGGTTAATGATGCTGGAACATGTACTTGTTTTGAGTGCCTATTTATTTTCTATTGGTATTTATGGATTGATCACAAGTCGGAATATTGTTAGAGCCCTTATGTGTCTTGAACTTATATTAAATTCAGTTAATATAAATTTTGTAACATTTTCTGATATTTTTGATAATCGTCAATTAAGAGGAGACATTTTCTCAATTTTTATTATAGCTATTGCAGCCGCTGAAGCAGCTATTGGACCTGCTATTATTTCATCAATTTATCGTAACAGAAAATCAACTCGTATTAACCAATCAAATTTGTTGAATAAATAGTATTAATCATATAAATCAAAATTCGAATAGTCATAAATTAATTCAAATTAGCAGGTTTGATAGGTCAAGTATGATCATGGTTGCAAAAAAAGAAGAAATCAAAGTATTTTGGCCCTAGCTCCTAAATCAATTCGGAAGTAGATTGATTCTGATCACTCATTGATTCGTCCGGTATCTAAATATAGGATCCACTTCTCAGTTAGTTTACTAGATCGAAATCTTATGATGTTCAAAACTGTATAGATACAATGTCACATTCAGTAAAGATTTATGATACATGTATAGGATGTACTCAATGTGTTCGAGCGTGCCCCACTGATGTATTAGAAATGATACCCTGGGACGGATGTAAAGCTAAACAAATCGCTTCTGCTCCAAGGACCGAAGACTGTGTTGGTTGTAAGCGATGTGAATCTGCCTGTCCGACCGATTTCTTGAGTGTTCGAGTTTATTTATTGCAAGAAACAACTCGTAGTATGGGTCTAGCTTATTGATACGTTCCATAAAACTCTCCTTGAATTCATTTTTTTTTTACCGACAAAATCCGTGCTCAAATTATTTTTATTTGATTTTGAGCACGGATTTTTCTGGCCCAAATGTATCTTGTCTTTACCACGAATCATTTTCCTTTATTAACAATAATTGTAGTTTTGCCAATATCTGCAGGTTCATTAATTTTATTTCTTCCACATATAGGAAATCGACTAATCTGTTGGTATACTACATGCATATGTATTTTAGAACTTCTTCTAACGACTTATGCATTCTGTTATCATTTTCAATTGGATGATCCATTAATCCAACTAGTGGAGGATTTCCAATGGATCGCTTTTTTTGATTTTCATTGGAGATTAGGAATAGATGGACTTTCTATAGGACCTATTTTACTGACGGGATTCATTACGACTTTAGCTACTTTAGCGGCTCGGCCTATTACTCGAGATTCTCGATTATTTCATTTTCTGATGTTAGCAATGTACAGTGGGCAAATAGGATTATTTTCTTCTCGGGACCTTTTACTTTTTTTCCTGATGTGGGAGTTAGAATTAATTCCCGTTTATCTACTTCTATCCATGTGGGGAGGAAAAAAACGTCTGTACTCAGCTACAAAATTTATTTTGTATACAGCGGGTGGTTCCGTTTTTCTTTTAATGGGAGTTCTGGGTATCGGTTTATATGGTTCTAATGAACCAACACTTAATTTTGAAATATTAGCTAATCAGCCCTATCCTGTGGGCTTGGAAATACTATTATATATTGGATTTTTTATTGCTTTTGCTGTCAAATTGCCAATCATACCCCTACATACATGGTTACCAGATACCCATGGAGAAGCACATTATAGTACTTGTATGCTTCTAGCCGGAATCTTATTAAAAATGGGAGCGTATGGATTAGTTCGAATCAATATGGAATTATTTCCTCATGCTCATTCTATATTTTCTCCTTGGTTGATGATAGTAGGTGCAATGCAAATAATCTATGCAGCTTCAACATCTCTGGGTCAACGGAATTTAAAAAAAAGAATAGCTTATTCCTCTGTATCACATATGGGTTTCATAATTATAGGAATTGGTTCTATCAATGATATGGGGCTCAACGGAGCCCTTTTACAAATAATCTCTCATGGATTTATTGGTGCTGCACTCTTTTTCTTGGCCGGAACTACTTATGATAGAATACGTCTTGTGTATCTTGACGAAATGGGTGGAATAGCTATCCCAATGCCAAAAATATTCACGATGTTCAGTAGCTTTTCGATGGCCTCCCTTGCATTACCAGGTATGAGTGGTTTTATTGCCGAATTAATAGTATTTTTTGGACTACTTACTAGTCCAAAATATTTTTTAATGACAAAACTACTAATTACTTTTGTAATGGCAATTGGAATCATATTAACTCCTATTTATTTATTATCTATATTACGCCAGATGTTCTATGGATACAAGATATTTAATGTACCAACCAATTATTTTTTTGATTCTGGACCGCGAGAGTTATTTATTTTGATCTCTATTTTTTTACCCGTACTAGGTATTGGTATGTATCCTGATTTTGTTCTTTCACTATCAGTTGAAAAGGTTGAAGTTATTCTATCTAATTCTTTTTATGGATAGTTTTGATGAATAAAAAAGAAAAAAAAATATTATTTTTTTTATGTTCGTTGTACAATGAAAAAAAGAGGGTTTTTTTTCTTCTCTTAGGTTAAGTAAAAAAAATAAATTTGAACAGGTGAGAACCTTGTGAATCACTACACTATTAAATTCACAGGGTTCTCACCTGTTCACACAAAGTTTTTTTTATCTGATATGTGTTGTCCACTTTTCTATTCCTATTCATCATAACCCCTTAAAATTAATTGTGTTTAATTCAATTATATGTTAATGTAAATAAACCATAACTATGTAGTCCTATTCCTAATAGATTTATCCCAAAATAGCATATCCAAATTATAAGAAATCCAATAGACGCCACAATTGCTGAATTGGTACCCTGCAATTTTATATTTGTTCGAGTATGTAAATAAATCGCGAATACGATCCAAGTAATAAAAGCCCAAGTTTCTTTTGGATCCCAACTCCAATAAGATCCCCATGCTTCGTTAGCCCATACTGCTCCAGAAAGAATTCCTATGGTTAAAAAGATAAATCCTAGACTAATAACCCGATAACTCCAATAATCCAATTGTTGAATCAATTGGGACCTGTAATAATTAAAAAGAGAAGTATTTTTGAAAATAGTACTTCGTTCGTTCATGTATTCGATTTCACCAAAGAAAAAGGAACCATTGAAATTTAAAAAACGATTACTCGTAGAAAAAAACTTTTTATTTTTTCTAACTGTAATGACTATAAGTGATACTGATAATAATGATCCACATAAAAGGGCAGCGTAGCCTAATATCATCGTACTTACGTGCATTATTAACCACTCAGATTGAAGAGCTGGTACTAATACTGTGGATTTGTGTATTTCAGTTAAAAGACCTGAAGTAGCAAAGCCTTGGGTAAAAATGGCACTTGGGCCAATTATTGTGCTTATAATATTTTTATTTTTTTTGAAATACGGAACTATATGAATAAGGGAAAAACTCCAGGAAAGGAAAATTAATGATTCATATAAATCACTTAGTGGAAAATGTTCCGAATAAATCCAACGAGTAACTAATAATCCTGTTATAGATAACAAATTCATTATCATGCCCTTTTCGGATGAATCATATAATTTTACGATTTCATCGACTAAAAAAGTTATCAAATTAATTATAAGTACAATTGAAACGAGCGAAAAAGAAATATGAGTTAATATATGCTCTAAGGTTGAAAATATCATAAGATTATAGGAGTCCTTTAATTAGAAAATCCATATGGAGGGTTGGATTCATTATAGGATCTATTTACTTTTTTTAGGAGATGACATGCCGCCACTCGGACTCGAACCGAGATGCTCTAGCACTGCTTCCTAAGAGCAGCGTGTCTACCAATTTCACCATAGCGGCTTATCTTGAACTCATAATAGTCTATGACTAAGCAATCGTCTAGATTTAAGAATTCGATTGGTTGCAATATTTTTTAGGAAAGATTCAAATTGATGAATAAAAATTTCTTCAACATAGGTATTTGAAGGTTCATTATTTTAGTTTAGAGTCTTCATTTTGATTTCGTGCATCTTATTTTATACTCTCGTCAACTTGAATTCTTGCAAAATTCAAAAATCCTACTATCAATTTAATTAAGGGAGATTTTTGTTTTAATGAACTATTTAAAAATTTAGTTGCTCTCAAAAATCGAAAACAAAAAATGCAGTTTATCAATGAATATTGATAAAAACAAATCCATTTTGAATCATTCACAATTGACACATTATTTATCCAGAATAATTTCAATAAGTATTTTTGAATGGATTCATCACAAGAGATATTAGGGCGGTTTATATAGGAATTTCGAGGAAATAAAAAAGTAATAAAGTTACACAAAAGGGTTTAGAATTTGAGTTTCCATTATTTTAGTAACGAAAGATATTCGCTCTTCTATAGATATAGAGAAAGTTAATATATAGAAAAAATAAAAACTTATATTATTGGAAGAAATAGGTTGATGGGGAAGATAATACTCCCCACCTTGAAAATGAAAAGATATACTAAAAAAATCGAGTATCTTGTGTTTTTTTGTTAATTTTTAATAAAAAGAAAGTATTCTTTTTTTTCGAATTTGGTAAAAGAGTTTTTTATATATTCTAGATTCTCAAAGCGGCGAGAATTCCATTTTATATTGATTAACTCCGATAGGGAATGGAAATCAAGAATTTTATTTTTGAAATAAAATCAGTCAATTTTTCGAGTCAGCCCGATTCAGATTATTTCAACGTTTTACTATTTATTTTATTTGTTTGTCGCACAAAAAAACTTTTTGAATTCCCGGTAGAAAGAGATTTCCCTAAGGAAAACGCTTTTAACGATGCACAATACCCATTCATTTTCCAAACATTTTTTCGAATACGCTTTTTTGATACAGAAGTACGTTTTTTTGGAACTGCCATTGAAATTAAAATTAAGAAATTACTCATTGGTATAGCTGGATGTGAAAGACATCTATTGTTCAAAATAA